TAATATTTACTATAATGTAATTAACTTAATATAACTAATATATAAAAACTAATATCTAACTAATATAACATAAACATATATATTATTAACATATCAACAATATATAATAATATATAACATAACATATATATTATTAACATATTAACATATAACATATATATAATATATATAATAATATAATTAAATAATATAATATTTATATTTATAATATAAATATTATATTATAATAATAATATTTATATAAAATATAAATAAAATAAATAAAATATAATAAATATAAAATATAAATATAAAATAAATAAAAAACATATAATATTTATATAAATAAAATATATTAATTTAATATTTAATAATAAATATAATGATTAATAATAAAGAAAAAAATTTAAAATAAATAAATATCAAAGAAGAAGGAGGATTTAAAATGCGAGATATAAAAACATATCTCTCCACGGCACCTGTGCTAACCACTCTATGGTTTGGGTCTTTAGCGGGTCTATTGATAGAAATTAATCGTTTATTTCCAGATGCCTTGTCATTCCCCTTTTTTTAATTCTAATTGAATTCTTGTCTTGTATTGATATGTGAAGAAATGAAGAAGATTTGAGATACCATTCCACGTAACATGGCTTCAATTTAGATCCCCTTTTCTTTAGGATAGGAAAAAAAAAGTGTATCGAACCTCAGTCAAAATACAGTGAATCTACGATATAATTTGGGATAAAAGAAATAGAAATGTGGATTAGGAATTAGGATAGGAAAGGAATAATTCCTAGTTAGAAAAAATTGTATTACTTAATTATTACTATATTTAATATTCTTATATTAATGAACTTCTATTAATGAATATGACTCTCTTTCTTTATTGTTTTAGATTATAGTACTTCGAAGTCATTCGACTTCTAATAATAATAATATTTTAAAATTCCATCTCTAGTTAGTAAATATATATTTTGTATTTTCTTTTGTTTTTGGTTCGGATCAAAAACAAAAATGAGGAGAGTTCAAAAGTGAAGTCGATCCAAAATGAAAAGGAGGTCCATGGCCAAGGGTAAAGATATCAGAATTATAGTGATTTTGGAATGTACCAATTGTGTTCGAAAGGGTGTCAATAAAGAATCGCCGGGCTTTTCTAGATATATTACTCAAAAGAATCGACACAATACACCCAATCGATTAGAATTGAGAAAATTTTGTCGCTATTGTCAAAAATATATGATTCATGGGGAAATAAAGAAATAGATGGAACAGAATGCATGTGTGATTTTTCCAAGGAGCGGGAAGAGTAAGAACTTGACATCTTCACATAGATAATACAAACCAAATCCTATTTTGGTCGGATCTTAAATGAATAAAAAAAAGTCGAATTGTATTTTCTATTTTCTAGATTATTTTATTTATAATTATATATAAGATATAAGATATAAGATATAAGTATAAGAAATAAACAAACAAGGAATAAGCAAACCATGGATAAATACAAACAACCTTTTCGTAAATACAAGCGATCTTTTCGTAGGCGTTTACCCCCAATTGGATCGGGGGATCGAATCGATTATAGAAACATGAGTTTAATTAGTCGATTTATTAGTGAACAAGGAAAAATCTTATCTAGACGGATGAATAGGTTGACCTTGAAACAACAACGATTAATTACTATTGCTATAAAACAAGCTCGTATTTTATCTTCGTTACCTTTTCGTAATAATGAGAAACAATTGGAGAGAGGGGAGTCGATCCCTAGAACTACAGGTCCTAGAACCAAAAATAAATAGACATACTCCTCAAAACTCCAATAGGAACTCAAGCTCAGATTAATGTTTTGCTCGAAAAACCTAGAATCCCGAGTTGATTCTTGTGTTATAAAATGTTATAAAAAAGGAAAAATGGGTAATAAATCTTTTTTTTTGAAAGATGCTCGTTTATTTCAAATCTTAATTTCTTTTTCTTCTATCTTCCCGGAGAATGGACTCCGGGAAATTCTGTTTCAATCATTCTTGTTTCCTGTATAGTATATTCTTATATTCTATTAAGATTCTTTTATTCCTTTATTTGTATTTGATTGATTAATGATTTTATTTGAAATCATATCAAAACAAATCTTATTTGATAGGACTATTTGCACAAGTATTTTACGATTCAGAAGCAATTGTTTCTTGTACAGATTGTGTATGAATCTACTATAACTATAGGATACCATATCCTCACGAGTTACTGCATTTATCCGGGTGATCCACAAACGACGAAAATCTCTCTTTTTCCTGCTCCTATCTCGATGAGAGGAACCCAAAGCTCTCATTCTTTGTTGAGTACTCGTTCGAGTAAGTCTTGAATGAGCCCCTATAAAGGTTGATGCAAATAAACCAATTTTTTTTCGACGTCTTCGAGCTGTATATCCCCGTTTAACTCTGGTCATTAAATCAAATGAAACTTTCTTGAATAACTAATGCATTTCTCTTCTTTCAGTCATCCTTTTCCTCCGGTCGATTAATAACAAAACGGATTTTTCCGATATATAAAATATAAATTCCAATGGCTTTTGCTACTATGACCTTCCCGACCACAATTTTTACTTCCGGGTATCGTATCTTGCCTGGAAATAAGAAATTCTACTGCTGCTAAATAGTGGGTTTCCTCGTTTCTATGGCAACTTTTTAAACGGTGAGGTCCTCTCTATACACCGGAGCCTCTTCTTTCATTTCATCGAATTTTATTGTGAACTTGTATAGTTCACACTCTTTGGCTCTACCCCATCCTTTTTTCAATTAGAATTATTTTTTTTTCTAATTCTAATTAGAAAGTAATAGTCCTTTTCACAAAAAAGCTATCCATACAGTGACGGCATTTAATTCTGTAAAGTGAAAGTTGGCTGGGTAGCTGACCCTGTTAGTCCGTTTTTTTTTCAAGAATAAGAATAAGAATAGGAGCATAACCCTTTTGCTTCTTATAAGACTATTTCCTCTGCTTAATGGATAACTATTTGCTACCAATGGAGAATTGCTTCTCATCTAAAACGGAGTGATTGGATTTGCACCAATAGAAACCATAAATTACATTACATAGATACTGGAAAAATTTTTTTCATTTCTTCAAACTCATGATCTGAACTGAACGAGTCGCACATACACCCTAGTACATGTTCCTCGACGCTGAGGACATCCTCGAAGAGCGGGGGATTTCGTGACATTTCTTATTGGCTGTCTTGCGTTTCTAATAAGTTGTTTAATGGTTGGCATGTCGTGTCTATATAATCTCATTCTAGATAGAATAGAGTGGGTTGGCTTAGATCGATCTTAACCTATCGATCTTAACCTGATGGTTGATGATTATGAAAGATTTCTATTCACTATCAAATCACGGAAAATTCGAATTTTGAAATGGAATTCTATATTTATATATTTATATATATATAAAATCTCCAGTATTCTCATCTTCGACCGCTACAAGATCAACGATGCCATGAGCTTGGGCTTCTGTTGCTGACATAAAAACATCCCTTTCCATGTCTTCGGATATAACCCATAAAGGGTTGTACGTTCTTTGTACATAAACTTTTGTGAGGTTTTCGCGAAGCTTCAACAGTTCTTCTGCTTCCAGGATAAATTCCCCTGCTTGTGCCTCATAAAAAGAACTAGCAGGTTGGTGAATCATAACCCTGATGATATTGATATAACATCATGAACGATTCTTCTATGCGTATCTCGCACGATTTGATTAAAGTAAGGGGGAATCAAAATAACAAGAAGAAATTAAACAACCGTACGGGCATATTTTGTACATTGCATACGGCTCTGCAATGGAATTTCTTTTTTCTTCCTTTCCTTTTGCAATAGAATTTTTTCTATCGAAAAGAAGAAATATAACTCATATGATACAAATGTTTAGATGATCCATTTACCACCCTTCCTTTCGTAGTAGTAAAGAAAAATACTATGATGGTTCTGTTGCTTTATTTTACTTTATTATATATATATAATTTAATATATAAATATATAAATATAATTTATCTATTTATCTTGTCTGTGGTTTAGCAATCCCAAAGTTTCTTTTTGATACGATCCAAGAAGGATAAAAAAAATTTTTCCATTTTTTTTTACTCTTTCTCTGATAACATAAAGATAAGAAAGAGACTTCTGGTGTGGAAGAAAAATGGTTTGTGACGCTGAAATTCACTCTTGACACATAAGATCAAGATCCAATTGGTAATAACCCTTCTTTTTCATACTATTATCTCAATACAAAATCTCATGTTAGGAAAAAACAATAATGGTTTGCTCATATCGAACTCGAAGTGCCATGCTATTATTACTTATTCTTTTTTTTTTATTTGATTCATATTCGATAGAGCGAAGGCATAGTCTTCTTTTTTTTTATAAAAAAACTCATTGGCGCCAAGCGTGAGGGAATGCTAGACGTTTGGTAATTTCTCCTCCGACCAAAATGAAAGATCCCATTGAAGCTGCTAATCCCATGCATATTGTATATACATCGGGTACCACAAATTGCATAGTGTCATAAATGGCTATTCCTGGTATTACCCATCCGCCTGGAGAGTTTATAAACAAATAAAGATCCCTAGTAGCATCTTCTATGCTGAGATATACCATGAGACCAGCAAGTTGATTCGAGATCTCGCTATCAACCTCTTGGCCTAAAAAAAGTAGTCTTTCTCGATGAAGTCGGTTGATTAGGGCAAAATTGTATCCCTGTGGAACCGTACGTGCACCTTTGGATGCATACGGTTCAAAAGAGAAAAAAATCAATGTGTCGATTCCAGTCTTATTTCTTTTTTTTCTAACTGTTTTTCTAATGAAGCGTTTTTTCTTCCATTTTTTTTTTTTAACATGAGTTTTGGCCTCCTTCCCGTTCCCTATATTCTATAATGTATAAAAAGTAAAAAAAAAAAAAAAGAATTTTCGTAACTTATTGAACTAACTTCTCATTGATGTATTGTTTCATCAAAATTCAAATCACGATGTAATTTTCTTGTTCCTGAATGGGTCCTTTCAATTATTTTAGGTTTTTGTTCTACTCCGGGGGAATATTTGCCCGAATTATATTTGCACATATAGGGCAAATGATTTCAGTACTGCTTATTTTTTTTTTTCAATTCGTTTCATACCTTTACCCAAACGATTCCATGTATTCATCATAGTACTTGGTAGACAGTTTGAGATTATCTCTATAGTAAGGCTAAGAATAGCCTATGATACAAGTGGTAATTATATCGTGTAATCGTATCGTATAGATCATATAGTATTATAATATATATATATATAATTATAATATTATAATAGAAAATATAATTAATATATAAGAAATAATAATTAATATATAATATATATAATAATATATAATAATTAAATAATTAATTAAATATATTATATTTAAATATTGAAATTGAATATTACTACATTTACATCAATATTTATATTACTACAATTACACTCCCATTCTAGTACTTTACTCTTACCATTCCCAATTTGGTATTCTATGAGCGGAGCCTGTATACTTTAATTTTATCAGTCCAAGTAAACCATCAATTAGAATAATTGATAATATTGATCCCCAATAGGAATTGATCTAATTGTGCTTCACGCTCCGAATTTTTGATGGTTCAATCAATACAATATTGAATTGAATATATATCTATTGGATTGGGCGAAACAGAGAATACTCGATCGGGGGAGGTAACGGGGAAATCCCATATGACCAATATGTCTAACAAGTCGCACTATAAGTCAACCCAAACAGCATCTTCCTCTCCAGGACTCCGAAAAGGCACTTTTGGAATACCAACGGGCATTAAAATAAAGAAAAAATGAAGTACTATACTTTACTTTAATATGGAAACGTAACAAAACAATGGCTTTATTGTTTTCATCATTTTTTCTCTTTATTTCTTAAATTAATAATAAATTCTTAAAATTAATAATTACATTACATATAATTTTAGAATTTATATTTTATATTTATTATATTTAATTTATTATATTATTTATATTAAAATTATATTATATTTCTTTATATTTATTTTATAATTTCTATTTATATTAGATATTAGATTTTATTTAATATTTAAATTTAATTTTATATATTTTTATATATTTATATTATTTATATATTTATATTATTATTATATTTATATATATTTTATTTATATATATTTAATATATTTATATTTATATATATTTATATATTTAGATTTTATATATTTTATTTATATATATATTTATATATATATATGTATTATATATACCATGTATATATACTATGTACTATGATACATGACAGAAGATTCTATTTATATATTATATATTTATTAGAATCTAAATTTATATATCATAGTCATAGTAGATATAATCTAGTGTATATAGATTATAATGATTATAATATTATAATATTATAATATAGATATAGACTTTATATATAGACTGGAAGTCTCATAGAGGAAGGCAGAATGAATAAATAAAAATTGGAACTAACGGATCGATCGGATCGGACAATTGTTCGAATGATTTCAAATGATAAAGATAAACAAGTATCTATGTATTCTTTTCCCCAAACAAAATACTCCCATTGCGTATTGGTACTTATCGGGTATAGAATAAGATCTGTTTCTCTTTGTTATTATTAAATATAAACAGAATTGTTCTTTTATATTTCTATTTCCTTTAAGATAAAAGAAGGGAATACAAATAAATATTAATCCCTTTTCTACCGAACAGGTGAAGTACACGGTCTAGTCTTTTCCAATGCGATAAAGTTACATAATGTCTGTTTATTTTTTAGAAAGGGGTATTTACATGGGTTTGCCTTGGTATCGTGTTCATACTGTCGTATTGAATGATCCCGGTCGATTGCTTTCTGTCCATATAATGCATACAGCTCTAGTTTCTGGTTGGGCCGGCTCGATGTCTCTATATGAATTAGCAGTTTTTGATCCCTCTGACCCTGTTCTTGATCCAATGTGGAGACAAGGCATGTTCGTTATACCCTTCATGACTCGTTTAGGAATAACCAATTCGTGGGGGGGTTGGAACATCTCAGGAGGAACTATAACGAATCCGGGCATTTGGAGTTATGAAGGCGTGGCAGGGGCACATATTGTGTTTTCTGGCTTGTGCTTCTTGGCAGCTATTTGGCATTGGGTGTATTGGGACCTAGAGATATTCTCGGATGAACGTACGGGAAAACCCTCTTTAGATTTGCCCAAGATTTTTGGAATTCATTTATTTCTCTCAGGAGTGGCTTGCTTTGGCTTTGGCGCATTTCATGTAACAGGCTTATATGGTCCTGGAATATGGGTGTCTGATCCTTATGGACTAACTGGAAAAGTACAATCTGTAAATCCAGCGTGGGGTGCGGAAGGTTTTGATCCTTTTGTTCCGGGGGGAATAGCTTCTCATCATATTGCAGCAGGTACATTGGGCATATTAGCGGGTCTATTCCATCTTAGTGTCCGCCCTCCTCAACGTCTATACAAAGGATTACGCATGGGTAATATTGAAACTGTGCTTTCCAGTAGTATTGCTGCTGTTTTTTTTGCAGCTTTCGTTGTTGCTGGAACTATGTGGTATGGTTCAGCAACTACCCCAATCGAATTATTTGGCCCCACTCGTTATCAGTGGGATCAGGGATACTTCCAGCAAGAAATATATCGAAGAGTTGGGGCCGGACTAGCCGAAAATCTGAGCTTATCAGAAGCTTGGTCCAAAATTCCCGAAAAATTAGCTTTTTACGATTACATTGGTAATAATCCGGCGAAAGGGGGATTATTCAGAGCAGGTTCAATGGACAACGGGGATGGAATAGCTGTTGGGTGGTTAGGGCACCCCATATTTAGAGATAAAGAAGGGCGCGAACTCTTTGTACGTCGTATGCCTACCTTTTTTGAAACATTTCCGGTAGTTTTGGTAGATGGAGACGGAATTGTGAGGGCCGATGTTCCTTTTAGAAGGGCAGAATCAAAGTATAGTGTTGAACAAGTAGGGGTAACTGTTGAATTCTATGGTGGAGAACTCAATGGAGTCAGTTATAGTGATCCTGCTACTGTGAAAAAATATGCTAGACGTGCCCAATTAGGTGAAATTTTTGAATTAGACCGGGCTACTTTGAAATCCGATGGTGTTTTTCGTAGCAGTCCGAGGGGTTGGTTCACTTTTGGGCATACTACATTTGCTTTGCTCTTTTTTTTCGGACACATTTGGCACGGCGCCAGAACCTTGTTTAGAGATGTTTTTGCCGGTATTGATCCAGATTTGGATGCTCAAGTGGAATTTGGAGCATTCCAAAAACTTGGAGATCCAACTACAAGGAGACAAGTAGTTTGATACAAGATTCCTTTGCCTATATATATATATATTTTTATTATTTTTTTTTTATTATCTATTATCTATTATCTATTATTATCTATATTATTATTTTTATATTATTATTTATTTTATTTTTTTTTTTTATTATAATTATATTTATATTAATATTTATATTATACTTTTATTATAATTATATTTATATTAATATTTATATTATACTTATATATTTATATAATATTTATATATTTATATATAATATTTATATATTTATATATATATAGAATATATAGATAGATAATAGATAGATAGAATTATAGTTAGATAGATAGAATTATAGTAATACTAAGTAATACTAAATTATATAAATTATAGTATTAAATATGGTATATAGTAAATATTATACTATCATTTATAATTTATATTATAGTTATATTAATAGCAAATTGTAAATTTAAATTTATAATTTTTTTTTTGTAAATGACCCAAAATGAATAGGTATGGAAGCTATAATTGTAAACCACGATCGAATCTATGGAAGCATTGGTTTATACATTCCTGTTAGTTTCAACTTTAGGAATAATCTTTTTCGCTATCTTTTTTCGAGAACCACCTAAAGTTCCAACTAAAAAAATGAAATGATTTTTCATTATCTCCATGGAAGTAATGAGCCCCCCAATATTCATATGGGGGGCTCATTACTTCAACTAGTCCCCATGTTCTTCGAAGGGATCTCTTAATTTTTGCGAGGGTTGCCCAAAAGCGGTATATAAGGCGTACCCAGTAAAGCTTACAAGTAAACCGGATATGGAGATGGCGACTAGGGTTGCTGTTTCCATTTTTCGATAATTTCAAGATCACAATGGATCACCACAATGTCGTTTATTTACAACTAAAACGGAAGGATATACAAAGTCAACAGATTTAAACTCATGATGAAAGAGGATTTATGGCTACAAAAACCGTTGAGAGTAGTTCTAGATCTGGGCCAAGACGAACTAACGTAGGGAATTTATTGAAACCATTGAATTCGGAATATGGAAAAGTAGCTCCAGGATGGGGGACTACACCACTTATGGGGGTTGCAATGGCTCTATTTGCAATATTTTTATCTATTATTTTGGAAATTTATAATTCTTCCATTTTACTGGACGGAATTTCAATGAATTAGTTTAGAAAAGTTTCTAAAAACGGGAAGTCCTTATTTTTCAATAAATCAATAAAAAAGGATTATTTTACTTAAACTTTTAAACTTACTTAATACTTCAACTTAAGATTGCTTAAGACTTGTATTTATAGACTATTCTGGTAGTTCGATCGTGAAATTTATTTGTTTCAATATTTCATTTCCGGAATATGAGCGTGTGACTTGTTATAATTGATCCTATTGATAATACAGAGAATGTACCTGTCATCTCTATCAAGATGATTCTACTTCGTCAGATATTTATTCTAGTCTCTGGAGCACGGACTATATAGAATAGATCAATAAAAGAAATATTTGAACTATGATTCATACCTATTCTTCAGACCTCGCAAGCGGATGGAAATAGGCCTTTTCGAAATCAAACAAATTTTTCCTTTCAGTTTTGACCAAAAGAAAACTCTTTCTATAGCTATAGATATAGATTTTATTGAGTCATTACATTCATTGAATAAGTGATGATCAAATGGTTTTTACTCAGAGAAACTTTTAGTTTAGCTTTTGCTTTCTTAAATCATCGTGGTTCTAGTATGAATCTGAGGTTTCAATTGATTCATAGGGTCTCAACAAGAGAATTCTTATCAAATAATATCAAATAAAGTAAAAAAAAAAAGATAGGTAAGAGAAGATTCAAGAGGCCTGTTATAATTAACATAAAGAAAGATGGAGGAGCCAACTTGAGATTGTATTTCTTGGCATTATCATCACAAAGAAGAGATTCCGGATTTTTCTTATTCTTACTTCGTATCTTTGGGTCAAATAGAGTGACGTGGCTAAGACCCAAGAAGTTTTGAACTATCTATTCCATATCCATTGAAACCAGTATTTGTGTGTTTCGGCTTGAGCCGTACGAGATGAAATTCTCATATGTGGCTCTCAGAGGGGGAGTCCTTCTTGGGTTACCTATCTCAATAAAGTATATGATTGGTTCGAAGAACGTCTCGAGATTCAAGCGATTGCAGATGATATAACTAGTAAATATGTTCCTCCTCATGTCAACATATTTTATTGTCTAGGCGGGATTACGCTTACTTGTTTTTTAGTACAAGTGGCTACGGGTTTTGCTATGACTTTTTACTATCGTCCAACTGTTACAGAGGCTTTTTCCTCTGTTCAATACATAATGACTGAGGCCAATTTTGGTTGGTTAATTCGATCAGTTCATCGATGGTCAGCAAGTATGATGGTTCTAATGATGATCTTGCACGTATTTCGTGTGTATCTTACGGGTGGGTTTAAAAAACCCCGCGAATTAACTTGGGTTACGGGGGTGGTTCTGGCTGTATTGACCGCATCTTTTGGCGTAACTGGTTATTCCTTACCTCGGGACCAAATTGGCTATTGGGCAGTAAAAATCGTAACAGGCGTGCCTGAAGCTATTCCTATAATAGGATCGTCCCTGGTAGAATTATTACGTGGAAGCGCTAGTGTGGGCCAATCCACTTTGACTCGTTTTTATAGTTTACATACTTTTGTATTACCTCTTCTTACTGCCGTATTTATGTTAATGCACTTCCCAATGATACGTAAGCAAGGCATTTCAGGTCCTTTATAGAAAAGGCAGATCATATATATTTGTAATTTATCATATAGGGGAGGAACAAAAATATTTAATTGCTACAAAACAAATATGGATTATTGAAAAATTAAGGCATGTTATTTGGATACTTCTCTTCAACTCTGAAGTATTGTATTGTTACGAATAGTTGAAGTATATTTTACTAAAAGAGGATGGATTATGGGAGTGTGTGACTTGAACTATTGATTGTTCCATGCGGATATATGATTTTTTCCGCCACGTTGGAATTCACAACCCAATGTGTCTCTGCATCCAACCATCAGGTCAATCCCCTTATGTAGCATAGGATAGGCCGGTTAGCTTGAGGAGAATCTTTTCTATGATTATACCCTAATCATGTTATGCATGAACAGGCTCCGTAAGATCCCTAGAATAAGTGATGTGGCATGATCCAATGTTCTATCTATTCCACTTTGTTTGATTTTTTTATTATAATTAGAATAATTATATAGAATAATTATAAAATTATAATTTATTAATTTATTAGTAATTAGATATTAGATTAGATAGATAGTATTTATTTGATTAATTTGATTTGATAGTAATCTAATTATAGTATGTAGATGCATTCATTTCCTTTGCATCGACCCTGATCTATAATACTATCGGAGTGAAATAAGGGCTCTAAAGAAGAACAGAGATTAGACTTTATTAATAATAAGTAAAAACTTTGTATTGTTGTATGTAAGAAAATCGAGATTTTGTGGGGATAAATAGCAAACAAAAGACATGAGATAATCCAAAAAGCACTTGATCATTATCGAATTTGTAAGCCTGCTTGGATATGGAGCATTTCTTTGCCAGAACTGAATTCTTTGCAATGAGCAATGAATCGTTGCAACCCGGGGAAATGGAATTTCATAAATCTTTTCTTACATAGAGTCATTCTACATTGTATATGTAGATATGTATGATATGAAATATAGATTCTCTATGTACCCATTTATGTTCTATGGATCTATTTCTGTCATTCTTTTGATTCTTGTGCTCGAGCCGGATGATAAAAAATTATCATGTCCGGTTCTTTTGGGGGATGGATCCTTAAGAATTCACCTATCCAAATAACAAAGAAACCTGATTTGAACGATCCTGTATTAAGAGCTAAATTGGCTAAGGGTATGGGACATAATTATTATGGAGAACCTGCATGGCCCAATGATCTTTTATATATTTTTCCAGTAGTAATTCTAGGCACTATTGCATGTAATGTAGGCTTAGCAGTTCTAGAGCCGTCAATGATTGGTGAACCGGCAGATCCATTTGCAACTCCGTTGGAAATATTACCCGAATGGTACTTCTTTCCCGTATTTCAAATACTTCGTACAGTACCAAATAAGTTATTGGGTGTTCTTTTAATGGTTTCAGTACCAATAGGATTATTGACAGTACCCTTTTTGGAGAATGTCAATAAATTCCAAAATCCATTTCGTCGTCCAGTAGCTACAACAGTCTTTTTGATCGGTACTGCAGTAGCTCTTTGGTTAGGTATTGGAGCAACATTGCCTATTGAGAAATCCCTAACTTTAGGTCTTTTTAAAATTGATTAACCGTGAAATGCCAGGACATAGGTATCTAAGGAAGATCCCGTTCTGGATCTTCCCTAGATACATCAATCAATTTTAGAATCTTATTTATGATCTATATCCGCAAATATATGGATCGTGCCGTAGATTCTAAACTCACTCTATTCTTTTTTCTTTATAAAAACTAAAAAATTTTAGAATTCCAACGGATTTCAAATTAACACTTTTTCTTAGGTAAATTGATTGAAAAATGCTTCTGTAGAGTGCCCAATATCTGTTTTACATCTTCTATGCGAAAATATTCAATTTTCATAAGATCCTCTTGACTATGACTCAAAAGGTCCAATAATGTATGTATATTGGACCTTTTGAGACAATTATAGGCCCTGGAAGGCAATTCTGATTGGTCAATAAAAATACATGTTAATGGAATTCGTTTTTTGTTTTTCTTTAAATCAGTGAATTTGTCTTGAAAGGAAAAAGGGGGTAGATTCGATCTGTTTTCATTTTCCTCGAAATTCATGTCCTTTTTTTCTGCATGTAGAAAGGGAATCAATAAATCAATCAAATTACGAGAAGCTTCATAAAGTGCTTCTTTAGGAGTTAAACTTCCATTCGTCCATACTTCTAGAAAGAGTATTTCTTGTTTTTCATTCCCATTCCCGTAAGAATGAATACTATGATTCGCATTTAGAACAGGCATGGATACAGTATCTATAGGATAACTTCCATCGTGAGATTCGTTTGTAGATTTCATATGATATCCGCGATCTCTCTTGATTTGTAATTCAATACACAAATCAATTGGTTCTGTCAGGTTAGCTATATGCTGTGTCGTGTCAACTATTTCTACAGAAGGTGGTGAGATGATATCTTGAGCGGTTATGTATTTTGGACCTCTGACGCAAATGGATGCGTCCCTAACTCCATAGAGATTACTTTTCAATACAATTTCTTTCAAATTTATTAAAATATCATGTACTGATTCTTCAATACCTACTATCGTAGAATATTCGTGCAGCACATTCTCAGATGTTGCACGTGTGATAAATGTTCCTTCTATTTCGCCAAGTAAAGCCCTTCGCATGGCAATACCTACGGTATCGGCTTGACCTTTCATAAGCGGGGACAGAACGAAACGACCATAATAAAGGCGCTTGCTGTCTACTCTTGATTCAACACATTTCCACTGTAGTGTTCGAGTGGATCCTGCTACTTCTTCTAGAACCATACTATTATTTTTATTTTCTTTATGATTATTGGATCGGATCATTGACTCATTTATTTTTCTTGGAATCTCTTGAATTCTTATTTCTACACACGTCTTTTTTTAGGGGGGCGACATCCATTATGTGGCATGGGTGTTACATCACGTACGAAACTTAATAGTATTCCGCTTCTACGAATGGCTCGTAATGCCGCATCTCTTCCGAGACCTGGACCCTTTATCATAACTTCTGCTCGTTGCATACCCTGATCCACTACTGTACGAATAGCGTTGAGTGCTGCTGCTTGAGCAGCATAAGGTGTTCCTTTTCTTGTGCCTCTGAATCCAGAAGTCCCCGCGGAAGCCCAAGAAACTACCCGACCTCGTACGTCTGTAACAGTTACAATAGTATTGTTGAAACTCGCTTGAACATGAATAACTCCTTTCGGTATTCGACGTTCATTCTTATGTGAACCAATACGTGCATTCTTACGTAAACCAATTTTTGCTATAGGTTTTGTCATATTTTATTATCTCATATTCATAAGAATAAAAAAAAAATAAGGAAGAATCAGAAATATACAGAAAGATACGCGGAATATCCATTTTATATGAAAACTGATTCTTTTTTCTTTCTTTTTACATGTACATGGGTTTTTTTCTTTTAGAAAGTTCTTTATTTAGAACTTGAGAAGAATTATCCCTGTCTCTGTTTATGTCTCGGATTGGAACAAATTACTATAATTCGCCCGCGCCTACGGATCAGTCTACATTTTTCACAAATTTTACGAACAGAAGCCCTTATTTTCATATTTTTTATTCCTTAACTTCATTCTGAATCTATTTTTTTGAAAACAAAAATTAGTTTTTTTTCGAATTATACCCCTATGAGAGGGATGTTTAAAAGAATGATCTAATCGTTCGAATCTTTTTTTCGAAGTCTATAAATTATGCGTCCCCTGGTTGAATCATAACGACTCATTTCTATTTTTACTCTATCTCCGGGTAGTATACGTATAAAACTGCGTCGGATTCTCCCTGAAATATAACCTAGAATTAGATCTTGATTATCTAATCGAACTCGAAACATACCGTTGGAAAGTGACTCAGTAATTAAACCCTCATGAATCAATTTTTGTTCTTTCATTTCAGATAACCCCCTTTAAGTATCAACTACTAGAGGAAGAGTTCTATAATTCTATAATTCACTTCTCCTCTCTATTTTACAAATAGATAAATAGTAAATTCGAGAGAGTATTAAGTTACCGCAGGAGAATCACCATATATAACACAAAATTTCTCCTCCAATTTTTGCTAGTCGAGCTTCTCGATCTGTCATTATACCTCGAGCAGTAGAAAGAATTATAATCCCCATTCCGCCTAAAATCTTAGGAATTCGTTGATAGTTGGAATAAATTCGTAGACCGGGTCGGCTGATACGCTTTAAAATAATTTTATTCCCTTTCCTAGTCTTTCTATGTCGTAAGGTTAAAACCAAGAATTTTTTTTTACTTTCTTGATGTTTTCGAACGTTTTCAATAAAACCTTCTCGTAAAAGTATTTTAACAATATTTTTAGTGATATTAGTAGATGCTATTTGAACCCTTCCCTTTTTATCCATGTCAGCATTTCTTATAGAAGTTATTATATCGGCAATAATGTCCCTACCCATGACGAATTATAGTTATTGGTGCCTCCTCATTTTTGATATAATCAACATGCTTTTTTTGTTTTAGTTTCATTTTTTTCTTTTTTATTTTTTATTGAATTTTTATTATTATTAAATTGATTATTAAATTCGAATTTCTTTTAATTAAAAGTATATGCATGAGACACGATCTATTAATTGGATCTATTTCAGATATTCGAATTAATAGAAAATAGAATTTCAATTCTAGAATTATATATTCTATTCTATATCTATACTATGATATAAATATGATTATGATATATGATATAACTAGAAATAAAAATAGGAATGAATATACTATAAAATAGTATAATTTAATATATCAAAATAGAAAATATAAATAGTCGAATAATAATAATTAATATTTAATATAATATAGAGAATAGAAATATAAAATAAAGTATGTCCTATTTTAACCTACTAGTCTGATTTAGAAGACTATAAGACTTCGGGTGCTAATGAAACTATTTTAGTAAAATTCAACTGTCTCAATTCCCGAGCAATCGCACCAAAAATTCTAGTTCCTTTTGGATTTCCTTCTTTATCAATGATAACCGCTGCATTGTCATCATATCGTATTATCATGCCATTGTCACGTTTGAGTTCTTTACACGTGCGTACAATCACAGCTCTAATTACTTCTGATCTTTCTAGAGGCATGTTGGGCACTGCTTCTTTGATTACAGCAACAATAACATCGCCAATATGAGCATATCGTTGATTACCAGTTCCTATGATTCGAATACACATCAACTCTCGAGCTCCGCTGTTATCCGCTACATTTAAAAGGGTCTGAGGTTGAATCATATCATTTTTTTTTTTTTTTTTTATCTCTTATTTCAATGCAAGGGACAAGGGAAAAAAGAAATATTGTCTGTCCAGAGATAAAGAAATCCGCGTTTGTTTTTTCATTCTCAATACACCTTTACTTACTTTTGTTTACCTATCCTGATCCTGAAATAACAAATTGAGTTCGTATAGGCATTTTGCATGCAGTTATTTTCATAGCTGCTTTGGCTACAGTTTCTGATACTCCACTTATTTCATAAAGTATTCGGCCCGGTTTAACAACGGATACCCAATATTCGGGGGATCCCTTCCCCGAACCCATACGTGTTTCCATAGGTCTTACTGTAACAGGTTTGTCGGGAAAGATACGTACCCATACCTTTCCACCACGACGTGCATATCGTGTCATTGATCTTCGCCCTGCTTCTATTTGTCTAGCTGTGATCCAAGCAGGTTCAAGTGCCTGAAGAGCATATCTTCCGAAACAAATATGATTGCCTCGGCAAGATATTCCCTTCATTCTACCTCTATGTTGTTTACGAAATCTGGTTCTTTTTGGGTCATAGTTGATGGTTGTTTCTGAATTCCATCTCTACTGCAGAACCGGACATGAGAGTTTCTTCTCATCCAGCTCCTCGCGAATCACTAGACGTGTTTGTTTATGGATAATGCTTATTTCTTTTACTTTTCAAAAATTTTCTAAAGTATTTAACTTTACCTCATATTGAATCATCCAAAAAGTCATACAATAAATGAAAAATAAATGAAATAGAAATTGAAATAAAAAAAATAAATATAAAAAGAAAAAATATAAAACAAAAGGTTACGCGGGCGAATATTGACTCTTTTCTCTTTTATTTGTAGGGTCATTTTATGACTAGTCAGAAGAAATCTATGTTATTCTTGGTTCATTCCGCCATCCTACCCAATGAATCATTAGGATTGATTCTTTTTCAATCAAATCCTATGTAGTCACAGGTTCCATCGTTCCCATAGCTTCTCCATTAATGCTTAGGCCTGAACTCTGCAATGGAGCTCCCAACAAAATCAGTTATTTGTTTCTGAGTCAATCTCCTCAGTTTTCTTAACCCGAAGCTCGATTCAATTATTCATCTATGTTTCTATTATTTATATCCTTATTCTATCTTATTATTTATTTATCTATCTTATTAGATAGATAATCTCTATATTGATTAGATTATTATTATTTAGTAATTATTTCTATTTTTTAGTAATTATTTATATTTAGATTTATATTTAGATTCTTGATTATTATGATCATATATTCATTCTATTTTTTATTATATTATATATTATATTTATGTTATATTTATATGTATTTATATGTATAATATTTTATTATATTAATATAAAATATTATAATAATAATAATATATTATATTTGATATTATAGATATTCTAATTTATATTTTTATTATTTTATTTATATTTTTTATATTTATTGTATATTGATGTTGATGCTTTATCACACTGCCTTTTTTTATGGGGTGATTTTTCATAAACCATACATATTGGAATCATATATCATTGAGATCTTTATTCTCTCTTTCTATCATCCTTTCATTTTTCCACATCCCCTTTTTTTTTTCAGAATTTCGAATTAGATTTATTTTTTATTAAAAAAATTTCAGTTGCTATAACTATATGATCGATTCAGTAATATAGTGACTGTTTCTTGGGATCTCGACAATACGAAGCAATAAGTTGGTTATTAGTTTTTAGTTTTTTTAGTTTTGATCGTTACTAAGTTTATAGTGGGGTCATCTTTTTTTTGTAATCTCAACTCTAAATAAAAAACGAAAACTAACGAGTCACACACTAAGCATAGCAATTATACGAAACCTAAATTAAAGAGTAAATCGAATTTTTATTCAACCTTATAGAATTCGAATTGTTTGTTTTTCTATTGCTCAGCAGAATGGCGAGATAAGTAAAGGTCCATTATTCTTATTCTTGGTTTACAAATACCCAAATTTTTATGCCTAAGACTCCATAGATAGTTCTAATTGTATGGGAACAGTGATCAATTTTAGCCCGAATTGTTTGTAAAGGAACCCTACCTTCTCTGATCCATTCGACACGTGCAATCTCTTTTCCGTCGATACGCCCTGCGATTTGTACTTGAATTCCTTTTGTATCCGTTTGTTCAGTTAATTCAATAGCTTTCTTCATTGCCTTTCGAAATGAAACTCTATTTTTTAATTGTAAAGCTATATATTCTGCAAGAATATTAGGTTGTCCATAAGGCTTTTCAATTCTTGTGATAGCAATGTTGAGTCTCCGATTTACAGAACGAAACTCTTTTTGTACATTCATCTGTAATTCTTCGACTCCCCCTGTTCGTCCTTCTAATAATAAATTGGGAAATCCAATATAGATTATGACCTGAATAAAATCTATTCTTTTTTGAATCCCTATATGGGCAATTCCTTCAAAACCTGAGGATATTCTCTTATTTTTTTGTACATAGTTCTTAATACAATTCCGTATTTTTTCATCTTCTTGTAGGTCCATGGAAAAATTTTTTGGTTGTGCGAACCAAAAAGAATGATGACTTTGAGTTGTTCCAAGTCTGAAACCTAGTGGATTTATTTTTTGTCCCATATTTTTCTACCCTTTGTTCCATTCATATTTTTTTATAAATTTAGAAATATAAAATAGGAATCTAAATTCTGTTTCTTTAGATGAATCTAAAATTTCTATTTTTCTTTTAAAACAATCTTTATATGACAAGTGGTTTTTTTTATTAGACAACTACGTCCTCGAGCCCGAGTTCTTAACTTTTTAACAATAGCGCCTCTGTTGACTTCAGCTTTACTAATAAATAAATCAGCTTCATTTAAACCCATATTATGACTAGCATTTGCTGCTGCAGAATAAACTAATTGTAAAATTGGATAAGATGCTCTATAAGGCATTAGTTCTAATATCATGAGTGTTTCCTCATAAGAACGCCCGCGAATCTGATCAATTACTCTTCGTGCCTTGAAAACAGACATACATACATATATATGTTGAGCTAACACTTTTGCTTCTCTATCAGAATTTTCGTTCTTTATCATAAAAGAAAGTTATCCCCCGCCAATGAATGATAAGTGCCTAGGTGAAGTATAGTATAAGATAAGTCAGAAAAGTAAGAATAAGTAATAAAAGTCTAAGTCTTAGTATACTATAAAAAGAAAATAAAATACTATACTCTTACTATAAGATAAAGACTCTTAAGTCTAAATACTAATTATAAATACTATTAAGATAAGACTTTTAACATGAATACTTAGTAGAACGACTAACGACGAGATTTATTATCGTTTCTTGCATGTCTCACGAAAGTTAGAGTAGGTGCGAATTCTCCCAATTTGTGACCGACCATACGATCTGTTATATAAATAGGTAAATGTTCCTTTCCATTATGAATAGCGATTGTATGGCCAATCATTGTGGGTATAATGGTAGATGCCCGAGACCAAGTCACTATTATTTCTTTCTCCTCCCTCATGTTGAGTTTTTCAATTTTTCCCGATAAATGATTAGCTACAAAAGGATTTTTTTTTAGTGAACGTGTCACGGCTGATTACTCCTTTTTTTTACATTTTTAAAATTGGCATTCTATGTCCAATATCTCGATCTTAATCTGAAGTATGAAGGTAAGAATCAATACAATAATGATGAATGGAA